CCGCCTTGACAGGGCGGTGCTCTGACCGATTGAACTACAATCCCGGGAAATGGGGTGTACAGCATACATACATATTCTTATAATTTCATTCGAACCCTTTCTTTCTATATTAGATTGAAAATCGACATCTTTCTGTTACAAGAAAGACGAGTGATATACTGATATACACATGGATATGGACTATAGTGGGAGTGACACGGATTACTAGTAATCCTGTGGTTATTTTATTACCAAATCAATTGATAATCCATTTTTCAATGAAAAAAAAAAAAAAGGACTCTTTATTTCTACCTATCAGGCATTTCATTTATAGAGGACAAACTGGTTATATCATCCTCATGGATCGGCGAATTGTTGGGCCGAGCTGGATTTGAACCAGCGTAGACATATCGCCAACGAATTTACAGTCCGTCCCCATTAACCACTCGGGCATCGACCCAGGAAGAATCAATTCTAGGCTTATTGATAATCCATGATCAACCCCCTTTCGTCTTACCCCCAGGGGAAGTCGAATCCCCGCTGCCTCCTTGAAAGAGAGATGTCCTGAACCACTAGACGATAGGGGCATACCCGCCCGATCGCCATCATACTATCTATGCTCATAGTATGAGCAGTTTTTTGAAATTGTCAATATACAATATATATGACTAGATCCGAAGAATCTTTCTTGCTTACAAGATTTCATAGAATGGAATTTTGGGATTGTTGATTCATGAACCATCCTATATATAAGAGAGGATAGGATCCTTCAGGGAGTGATTTGTCCGACAGAAAAAGGGCAAACCCCATTCCATTTCTTTCATTTTCACTCGTTGATTCGTTCGTCGTTAAGGTGAGATAGGCCTATCTCACACTAACACTAAACTAAGCCAGGAAATTCAGAAACGATAGAATTTTTTTTTTGAGGATCGACGAATAATCGAAAAGATTCTTTTTTTTTTTTTTTCTAATAATTTAATTTAGGGTACGAATCGAATCCCTTCATCACATGATTCGATGAAATACCTTGGATCTATATCGGATTGGTACATGTATCAATCAACCAAGCGAATCTCGTCCGGATGAATCAATAAAAGCAAAGCAATTAGGAGCGTCCCTGAAACAATTCATTGCATTGATATTTCTCAAATATCAATAACTAAAACTTCCTAGGTAAATCAAATTTATTGTTCCTGAATGAGCCCCTATGTATACATGTACATTATATACATATACATTATAGTACATACATAGATATATGTAGTAGACTCTATAGTAGCTAGTGATTAATTCATTTTTTGAAGAAAATGGGCCCTTTTAACTCAGTGGTAGAGTAACGCCATGGTAAGGCGTAAGTCATCGGTTCAAATCCGATAAAGGGCTTTTTCTACGAAGCTCCAGTCTTCGTCTTCATTTTTCATTGGAGAATAGAGATATTGTTGATATTTGTAATAAAAGTAACCCATAATGAGTTATCATTCTAATGAGTTATAGGTATAAAGTGAAACAGTTGTTTATTATGATTATGATAAGTAATCGTACTTAGTAGGAGGACTACTATGTAATTCACTACAAGCTATACCCCTCCTCATATTATTCCTATTTTTGGTCCTGGGACATAGATATTCTAGATACCCAATCAAAATTGTGAATCGCCAAACCAAAGTATTCCCATTTCTCTATTGTTCCAATCAAATCCCTCGGAAAAATTAGAAATCAAGAAAATCAAAAAGTAAGTGGACCTGAGCCATTGAATCATGACTATATCAGCTATTCTGATATTCAAATTCGATAGAGATGAAATTGTAGAAGCGAACTTTTTCTTTCCTTGGACCACGCAATAATTTGTCGATATTTCAGATTGAATCTTCTTGTTCCTGGATGCTCCATAGGAATAAATTGCTCTTCCTTTCCTCCACAGAGATACGTTTATTCCAAGTCACAAGAGCAATCTCTTTTTCAATACCTTTCTTTGATTCCAGAAAAAAAGAAGTTTCTATCTATATAGGATTTAGATATAGATATCAAATCATGGCTTCAGGTACAAAATATTTCCATATTGATGCATCAGATATTTTTGTTCCTCCAATGCAACGGAGAACGAGTGCGATAAAGGAGGGATTTTGATTTCCAGTCTCCCTATTTAATTTAGGGGGCAGGGACAAAAAATAGGGTCCTTTTTTTTCTGCCGGATATAGGGTAATAAAAAAAAGTAAAGAGGGAAATATTCGAAGTTTCTTTTTTTTGGTTCGACCCGCGAAAAGATATACTCTGGAATTTTAGATTCATTCGAAGGAAATATAACAAAGAAGACAATAACAAACAAAAAGCAATCAAAAAAGGAAAGAGAAAGAAATTATATATATATATAGGATACTGTAGTAGTTTAGTATACACATAAATTACGAGAATCCATAAAGATATTTATTGATCTTTTCTCAATAAGATCTAAGAACAAGAATACGATTAGCTTATGGAATGGCGAGCTAGATCTGGGGAGCAACTGATAACGAGAGAAAGG